CAATAGCCTCCATTGAATGAATAATTGATCCAGATCCCAAAAACAACAAAGCTTTTGAATAGGCGTGAGTAATCAAATGAAATAAAGCGGCTCGAGAAGAGCCCAGACCTAAAGCTAACATGATATAGCCCAATTGAGACATTGTCGAATAGGCTAAACTTCTCTTAATATCTTTTTGAGCAAGAGCTAAAGTAGCTCCTAATAGTACTGTTAATATACCTATTAAGGCTATTAAATTCATAACGTAAGGTATGACTAAGAAAAGAGGAAGAAGGCGAGCTACAAGAAAAATACCTGCTGCTACCATAGTAGCGGCATGTATGAGAGCCGAAATAGGAGTAGGCCCTTCCATGGCATCTGGTAACCACACATGAAGTGGAAACTGCGCGGATTTAGCAACTGCACCGGAAAATAATAGAAAGGAACACAAAATAACAAATAACAAATCAATCTCATTATTATAAATTAAGTTGTTGAATATTTCGAACAAATTCCGAAATTCGAAAGTACCCGTTATCCAATAAAGACCTAAAATTCCTAATAATAAACCAAAATCCCCGACACGATTAGTTATAAACGCCTTTTGACAAGCATTACCCACAAGAGGTCGCGTAAACCAAAAACCTATTAATAGATAAGAACACATCCCAACCAATTCCCAAAAAACATAAATTTGTATTAAATTAAAACTCGAGACTAAACCCAACATTGAAGTATTGAAAAAACTCATAGAAGCAAAAAATCTCAAATATCCTTGATCATGAGACATATAATTGTCACTATAAATAAGCACTATGATTCCAACAGTAGTAATCAATATTAACATAATAGAAGTCAGTGAATCGATCAAATAGCCGAACTCTAAAGAAAAATCATTATTGATAGTCCAAGACCACACTGATTTATAGATGAAACTGCTATGGACTTGCTGAAGAAGGAGATTTGGTGAAAAAAGCATAACTATACTTAACAAAAAAACACTAGAAAAAGACAACATACGGTGAATTTTTTTTGTTACTGTTGGAAAAAGTAGAAGCCCCCCCACTATTACCATAGGAACTGGAAGTGTAATAAAAGGGATAATCCAGGAATATTGATATATATGTTCCATAAATTTTTTTTAATCAATTGTCTTTGACTCCCTCGTTCTTATCTTTTTTGAAAAGAGCCAGTCAATAAAAAAAAGAAATATGAAAAACTTAACTAGCATTTGATATTCTTAATTATTATTATTCTAAATCTGAATCTTTTCAAAGAACTTCACATATTCAAATTAATAAGTTAGACTTGGTCAAATAATATGATATATCCAAGTTATTAGTACAAAAACATATTTTATTAATATTCATAAAAATTTTTATGAAGATTTAAAAAATGAAAAGTTTTTTTAGGAATTACGAAAATTTCCATCTAAAGATAAAGAATTATAGCAAAAATAGTACTTGATTTTGATATGAATCAGAAAAAACGGTCCATACTTTGACCCACTTCAATCAGAACTTCTTTCTAGTTTGTTTATCTCGAGTCAGAATCGTTTAACGATTAATTTTTGAACGAATTGATTGTCTTCCAATAGAATAAAAGACATTTCTATTTGTAGGAAATCCGACGATATTGAATACTTTTCATGAAATTAAAAAAAGAAATCACTAAAATCTCTTTTAGAAAATCATGTATCCTTTAATAGAAATAGATTAACTAATGCCAATGCTGTCTCATTTCATTTTTTTGAAATAAAATGAAATAGTGGGTATACTTCTTTTTCAAGCTTGACCTTGCTCGAAAAAGTTTTGTATTAGGTACACATGGCTTAGGCTTTTGAATTTATCGATATATTTTATTCCATGTATATTACATGTATAAATGTAACATGACGAAAATAGACATAAATAGAAATGAAAATCAATAGGTTTTTTAGAAAAATATTAGAACCTAAAAAAAAAGATACTAAATAGTAAAGATTAAAGAACAATTGGTTTTTAACCAAAAAATGTCTTTCACATCCAATTCTAGCAATGAGTAACCTCAAAATTTGTGAATGGCAGTTCCAAAAAAGCGCACTTCTATATCAAAAAAGCGTATTCGTAAAAATAGTTGGAAAAGAAAGGGATATTGGGCAGCGTTGAAAGCCTTTTCATTAGCGAAATCCCTTGCTACAGGGAATTCAAAAAATTTTTTTTGTGCGACAACTACAAATAAAAAATCAAAGGGTGAAATAATATAACTTGTCCTGAATCGAAAAAAGTCTAGTTTTTTTTTCTAATTTCTACTCTAAAAGGAAAAAAACAAAGGCTTTTCATTCACTAATGTTTTGAATTGATCAATATTTAATTGAACTCATTTTCTTTTAGGATATGCCGAATGCAAAGTCTGTTATCTACTGAACCCCCAAATTATACCTTTTGTTAAAAAAAAAAGACTAAATACAAAATACAAGACATAAAGTTTCAACTTTCTTTTGAGTCTCTTTGATCATTTTCGCGGGATGGGGATTATCATTTTCCCCATCGACTTTATTACCACCTATCACAATAAAAAAAAAAAAAGAATAAGAATTCTGATTAGAACGTCCAAATCCCTAGTCAAATATCAAATAAAAGGGTTTTCGATTTATTAATTTTTATCTTTCCTAACCCAAAAACTAAAAAAGATTGCATTGAATTGATTCTTTCAATCTCGACGATTGAATAATAATTAGTTATTATGATTTCTAGCAAGCCGCTATGGTGAAATCGGTAGACACGCTGCTCTTAGGAAGCAGTGCTAGAGCATCTCGGTTCGAGTCCGAGTAGCGGCATGGCAATTTATACCTGTAAAAAGTTCCTATAATGAATTCAATTATTTATTTGAATTGATTCTATAGAATCATGGGGACCCTTTCTTTATTCTTTTATGATATTTTCCACTTTAGAGCATATATTAACTCATATATCCATTTCGGTTGTTTCCATTGTAATTACAATTCATTTGATAACCATATTACTCGATGAAATCGTCGGACTATATGAGTCGTCAGAAAAGGGAACGATAGCCACTTTTTTCTGTATAACTGGATTATTAGTTACTCGTTGGATTTATTTGGGACATTTACCATTAAGTAATTTATATGAATCATTAGTCTTTCTTTCGTGGAGTTTATCCATTATTCATATAATTCCGTATTTTAAAAAACATCAAAAAAATTTAAGTCTAATAACTGCGCCAAGCGCACTTTTTACCCAAGGCTTTGCTACTTACGATTTTTTAACTGAAATGCATCAGTCTGTACTATTAGTACCGGCTCTACAATCCCAGTGGTTAGTAATGCACGTAAGTATGATGGTATTGGCTTATGCGGCCCTTTTATGTGGATCATTATTATCAGTGGCTCTTCTAGTCATTACATTTCGAAAAATCCTTATGATTTTTTTTCTTTTTAAAAGCAATAATTTTGTAAATAAATCTTTTTTCTTAGATGAGATTCAATACATGAACGGAAGTGGCAGTGTTTTACGAAACACTTCTTTTATTTCTTCTAAAAATTATTACAGGTATCAGTTGATTCAACAATTAGATTGTTGGAGTTATCATATTATTAGTATAGGATTTATCCTTTTAACTATAGGTATTCTTTCGGGAGCAGTCTGGGCTAATGAGGCATGGGGATCATATTGGAGTTGGGACCCAAAGGAAACTTGGGCATTTATTACTTGGGCAATATTCGCAATTTATTTACATATTAGAACACATAAAAAATGGGAAAGCGTAAATTCCGCAATTGTGGCTTTTATAGGCTTTCTTCTAATTTGGATATGTTATTTAGGAGTTAATCTATTAGGAATAGGCCTGCACAGTTATGGTTCATTTACATTAATATCTAATTGAATTTAAGACAAAAAGCAAAAAAAGAGGGTCTTGACAAAAAAAACCATAGGACAGCGTATAAGTCTATATAAGAAACTTTTTGTAAACGCCACCCATCGAGAACCATTTGAATCACTTATTACTTGATTCAAATGGTTCTGTCAAACAACACACTATCTAGTTACAATTTGTTTTTGTAACTTCAAAAAAAAAGCCTTTATTTCTTTTCCATTTTTTTTTTAATTATCTAATTATTAATTTTAGCATTAATAATTAGACAAAATAGCCTCGACTTTGTCACCTGATAATGAGAAAATAAAGTCCGGATAAATGCCAATACCTATTACAGGTAGAAGGATAGAGATTGAAACAAACAACTCTCGCGGTCCAAAATCCAAAAAAGGAGAGTTTGAGGCATTAAATAGCTTGTATCCATAAAACATCTGGTGTAACATAGACAATAAATAAACAGGAGTTAATATCGTTCCAATTGCCATGACAAAAGTAATAATTACTTTTGCCAGTAAAAGAAATTTTTGACTAGTAATTATTCCAAAAAATATTATCAATTCTGCAAAAAAACCGCTCATGCCCGGTAATGCAAGAGAAGCCATTGATGAGATACTGAACATCGTGAATATTTTTGGAACCGAGATAGCCAGTCCTCCCATTTTATCTAGATAGAGAAGACGTATTCTATCATAACTCGTACCTGCCACAAAAAAAAGCGCAGCACCGATAAATCCATGAGATATTATTTGTAAAAGAGCTCCATTAAGTCCCGTATCGCTTAGAGAGCAAATTCCTATAACTATAAAACCCATATGAGATACCGAGGAATAGGCTAGTCTTTTTTTAAAATTATGTTGACCGGGAGATGTTAAAGCTGCATAAATTATTTGAATTGGTCCTATTATTATCAACCAGGGAGAAACTAGAGAGTGAGCATGGGGTAATAATTCTATATTGATCCGAACCAACCCATATGCTCCCATTTTTAATAAGATTCCGGCTAGAAGCATACAAGTGCTGTAATGTGCCTCTCCGTGAGTATCTGGTAACCATGTATGTAGGGGTATAATCGGTAATTTTACAGCAAAAGCAATAAGAAATCCAATATAGAATATTATTTCCAGCACTAAAGGATATGGTTGATTGGCTGATGTTTCAAAATTTAATGTTGGCTCGTTGGAACCATATAAACAGATACCTAGAATTCCTATTAATAAAAAAAGGGAACCCCCTGCGGTGTATAAAATAAACTTTGTAGCTGAATACAAACGGTGCTTTCCCCCCCACATAAATAGAAGTATATAAACAGGAATTAATTCTAACTCCCACATGATGAAAAAAAGTAAAAGATCTCGAGAAGAAAACAATCCTATTTGACCACTATACATGGCTAACATCAAGAAATGGAATAATCTGGAATCTCGAGTAACTGGCCAAGCCGCTAAAGTGGCTAAAGTAGTGATAAATCCTGTCAGTAAAATGGGTGCTATAGAAAGTCCATCTATTCCCAATCTACAGTAAAAACCAAAAAAATCGACCCACTTATAATTCTCCGCCAATTGAATTAATAGATCGTCCGGTTGGAAACGATAACAGAATACGTAGGTCATTAAAAGAAATTCTAACACGCATATACATATAGCATACCACCGAATTACTTTATTTCCTCCCTGAGGATGAGGCAAAAAGAAAATTAAGGAACCTGCGAATATTGGAAAGACTACAAAGATTGTTAACCACGGCAAAAAATTCGTGATAAAGACAAGATACACTTGGATCAGAAAAACCCGTGCTCAAAACAGAATATATTTCTATTTTTTTGTTTTGAGTACGGGTTTTGTCGATAAAAAAGAATGTATTCAAACCATGTTGTGGGAAATGAGTCAATAAGCTAGACCCATGCTTCGAGTTGTTTCATTCCATAAATAAACTCGAACACTCAAAAAATCCGTTGGACAGGCCGATTCACATCTCTTACATCCAACGCAGTCTTCTGTTCTTGGAGCAGAAGCAATTTGCTTAGCTTTACATCCGTCCCAAGGTATCATTTCTAATACATCCGTGGGACAAGCTCGGACACATTGGGTACACCCTATACATGTATCATAAATCTTTACTGAATGCGACATTGGGTCTATAAATTTTTGAACGTCATAAATTTTGATCTAGTAATTTTATAAATGAATCATATCTTTATATACTAGATGAATCAATAATTGACAAGAATTTTTTGAATCAATTCTGGATCGAAATATGTGCATGAAAAAGGGCCAAGAGACTTTCATTTCTTACGTTTTGCCAAAGATAATTATATAGCATACATGCTAATTCGAATTGATGAATATTGGAATTTATATGATTAATACTACTTATTCAACAAATTAGATTGATTGATACGCGTTGATTTTCTGTTACGATAAATTGACGAAACAATAGCCGGTCCAATAGCTGCTTCAGCCGCTGCAATAGCTATAACAAATATTGAGTAAATAGTTCCTTTTAATTGACGACTATCAAAAAAATCAGAAAATGTTACAAAATTTATATTAACTGCATTCAGTAGAAGTTCAAGACACATAAGGGCTCTAACCATATTTTGGCTTGTGATCAATCCATAAATACCTATACAAAATAAATAGGCACTCAAAACAAGTATATGCTCGAGCATCATTGACAACTCCTTCGCAATTTCGATTTATTTCAATATGAACAAAAATTTAACAGAGTCGATTGACTCAAATATAACAAGTAAAGAAAAAAAGAATATATTGGTAATATATCGAATAAAAGAAGTTCTAGTTTGAATATATTTCAAATTTATACACGAATAATCTTCAAATAGAATTAAAGGAAACGAAATGTGATAAGACAAAGTTTCATTTTGATTACTGCAGCTAGTTCTAAGGCTTTACTATTGTTACTGACGAGCCGTAGCAATTGCGCCTATTAACGCAATTAAAAGAATTATCGAAATGAGTTCAAATGGAAGAAAAAAATCTGTTGATAAACGAATTCCAATTTGTTGACTATTAGTTATCAAATCTTTCTCTATAATCTGGTTTGATCTCGTAGTCCAAATAATCCCATACCATGACGTATCTGGAATAGTAGTAATTAGTAAAAGAAAAATACTTGTACAAATCAGTAAAGTAACCCTACCTCCAACGTTCCAAAGATAAAAAGCGTTGTGATATTCTGAACCATTCATGAACATCACAGCAAATATGATTAAAACGTTTATGGCTCCTACGTAAATAAGGAGTTGTGCGGTAGCTACAAAATAAGAATTTGATAAAATATAGAATAAGGCTATACAAATAAGAACCAATCCCAACGAAAAGGCGGAATAAATTGGGTTGGTAAACAATACCACCCCTAAACCTAATAATATAAGGCACAATCCCAGAAATAGTAAAAGAAAATCATGTATTGATCCAGGTAAATCCATTTTATGTATAAAGAAGAGAAAAATACATCAAATTTTTTCATGACCCTTATTGATGACCCGACCAAGAACAAAAATTTTTTGATACGTTTCTATATCTATAAGTGAATGAAATCCGAAACAGTGTGAAGTGAAATAGGTATAGCTATTAGAATGATCTCACTCTTTATCCCAAAGGAGAATTCGACACTGTAAAAAAGATTTATATTTCGAACTATTTCGAAAGAATTACGTATCTATTAAGATATTTTCAATCAAAATTTATAGATTTTAACTCAAAATTAAGTCGCAATTATTACAATCAATCCAATCAATCATAAGTATTTGTAATCATTTTATTGACCAAACAAAAGGAATGAAACTTAGATCAAAACCGAATTTTAGTAATTATTCTTCATCTTTAATCAAGGATTTACTCCTTTTTCGTTGAGGCAAAGTCGAAATCGTTCGAATTGTATAATCGTCAATTACTGATATTGGTAAACGACCCAAAGCAATTTGATTATAATTCAATTCGTGACGATTATAAGTAGAAAGCTCATATTCTTCAGTCATTGATAAACAATTTGTTGGACAATACTCAACACAGTTACCACAAAATATACAGATTCCAAAATCAATACTATAATTAAGCAATCGTTTCTTTCGAATATTCGTTTCGAATTGCCAATCAACAACGGGTAAATCTATAGGACATACACGAACACATACCTCACAAGCAATACATTTATCAAATTCAAAATGGATTCGACCGCGGAAACGCTCCGATGTAATTAATTTTTCATAAGGGTATTGAATAGTTACAGGTAAACGATTTACGTGGGATAAGGTAATCATAAAACTTTGACCAATGTACCTTACAGCCCTTATTGTTTGTTGACCATAATTTCTGAACCCAGTCACCATAGGAAGCATATCCTAATTATCTAGGAACAATTTGATGTTTGTTTCTTTCTCTTGTTTGAGCCATATAGACTTATAGTATTGTATTACAATGAAAGAAGTTGTGAAGAGGTTGTTAATAATAGATTGCCGAGAGAAATAGGTAAAAGAAATTTCCAGCCAAGATTTAATAATTGATCCATTCTTAGTCTAGGTAAAGTCCATCTTGTTGTGATAAAACCGAACAAGAATAAATAGGTTTTAGCCAATATAATAAAGATACCCGTTGTTGTTCCAAAAACCCCACTCACTTTATTTAGTTCAAAAAGCTCAGGAACATAAATGTATGGAATAGAAATATTCCAACCGCCCAAGTAAAGAACTGTTACAAATAATGACGAAACTAATAGGTTTAGATAGGAAGCAACATAAAATAAACCAAATTTGATACCCGAATATTCGGTTTGATAACCGGCTACTAATTCCTCTTCTGCTTCTGGTAAATCAAAAGGTAATCTCTCGCATTCTGCTAGAGAAGAAATTAGAAAAACAATAAACCCTATAGGTTGCCGCCACAAATTCCACCCCCAAAAACCATATTTTGATTGTGCCTCAACTATATCAACTGTATTTAAACTATTAGATAATTATAGTCGATGAGAACATAACTGTTCTCACCGCTATTCCAGAACCATACATGAGATTTTCACCTCATATGGCTCCTCGAGGGTCATAAATAAATCTAAGGACTAAATCATATTTTCTTTATTTTGATACGTTTGTCGGATAGGTTAGTTTGTAGAATAGGTAGGATCACAATGTCCTCTAATTAGACCAATGGAATTCTGTCCGTTATTATTATAACAATAAATAAAGATAAAGTACTTCTGAATTAATCTCATCCTTTAAGAATTTAAGTTTTTCGTTGTTGAGTAATAACTTCCGTATTTCAATCAAATACTCCTTGTGGGTGTGTAGAAATATTAATAGATCTTTCAACCCAACTTTTTTTTTTCGATTCCGAAAAAGAATTATACATACCATTAATTTTTAATTATGGTATAAATTTTATCTATATAATAAAGAAAAAATAAAAGGATCATTTTTATTGTTAGAGTTTTTTTTTGTTTTGTTCGTATTCTTTTTTCTTTTCTGAGAAAAAATGGACTTAAAAAAGTAAAGGGTTATTTCGTGTGTGATAGTTTTTTTAGAATCGTGTGGATAGGAGCATACTCTGGATCGAAATTGTGGGGAGTACTACTTGATCATTTCTACGAATTTAAAGCCCCAATTATTATCCTTTTTATTTTATATTTTTTATATTATGTAAAAATGAACTTTGGGATTATTTACATAATCTTCATTACTAATTACTAATCCGTTACCTATCTTGGTGTTTCTAACCAATCCACTCATTTTTGCGCAATCCCCCGTTATCGTTATGGTAATACATGTCTGGTAATACATGCCAACCGTCAATACGGTTGATCCTTTGAACCCCGCTTCAAGCCAGGCTGACTAATCAACCAATCTTGGGGTAAAAAATAGATTTTTTTCCGCTTTCCTCTTATTATTGTACCTAGGAAATGAGATTGATTCTTTTTACTGCGAATTTAGAAGCTGTTTTCTTTCACTCATATAACTATCCGATTTAGATTATACACTTTCAATTTAATGATAAATATAAAAAAAATATATCCATTTTATTCATTTCGCCTATTCTTTCATATTTTCTTAGAAATAAAGGTGTAGAGAAAAGTTTATGTTTCAACGACTCGCACGTAGAGATATTGATAACACACATAAAGTTAATGGTATTTCATAACTAATTGATTGAGCAGCGGCTCGTAGACCACCTAAAAAAGAATATTTATTATTTGATCCATATCCTGACATAAGAAGTCCGATGGGAGCAATACTTGAAATGGCAATCCATAAAAAAACACCAATCTTTAGATCAGCTAAAACTAGGTGATAACCAAAAGGAATTACTGAATAGCTTAGTAGAATTGATATGACTGCTATGGATGGTCCAATGCTGAATAAACGAGTATCTCCCCGAAATGGAAGAAGATTCTCTTTCAAAAGTAGTTTTATCCCATCTGCTAGAGCTTGAAGAACTCCTAAAGGACCAGCATATTCGGGTCCAATACGTTGTTGCACTCCTGCAGCTATTTCTCTTTCTAACCACACAATTACTAGTACCCCTATTGTTATTACCAATACAAGAGTCAAAATAGGAACAAGCATCCATATAATGTTATATATCTCTTTTAAGGCTTCTAATTCCGAAAAAGAATGAATATCTTGTATTTCTGGTGTATCAAGTATCATTTCAACGATCAACTTCCCCCATAATGATATCGATGCTACCTAGTATTGTCATAATATCAGCCAATTTCATTCTTTTAACTAACTGAGGAAGAATTTGCAAATTAATAAACCCCGGTGGACGAATTTTCCATCTCCAAGGAAAACCACTCTGGTCCCCTATCAAAAAAATTCCCAATTCTCCCTTTGGTGCTTCGACTCTCACATAAAGTTCTTGTTTCGGCAATTCAAAAGTAGGAGAGGTTTTTTTACTAATGAATCGATATTCAAAATCATTCCAGTTTGGATCCTTCTCTCTATCAAAACATCGGGTTTCTAAATTCTCATAGGGCCCCCCCGGAATTCTTTCCAGAGCTTGTTGAATAATTTTTATGGATTCCTTCATTTCAATGATTCGGACTAAATAACGAGCTAATGAATCGCCTTCTTTTTGCCACGGGACTTCCCAATCAAATTCGTTGTAACATTCATAATGATCAACTTTGCGAAGATCCCACTTTATTCCAGAAGCTCGTAGCATTGGTCCTGATAAACCCCAATTTATTGCTTCCTCTGCACTAATAATACCTACTGCTTCAACTCGTTCTAAAAAAATAGGATTTCGCGTAATAAGGTTTTGATATTCAGCGGCTCCTGTTAAAAAATAATCGCAAAAATCCAAACATTTATCTATCCAGCCATGAGGTAGATCGGCCACTACTCCTCCGATACGAAAAAAATTATGCATCATTCTCATACCAGTGACAGCTTCGAATAGATCATATACTAATTCCCTTTCTCTGAAAATATAGAAGAAAGGGGTTTGCGCACCAATATCTGCCATAAAAGGGCCCAGCCATAACAGATGAGAAGCTATACGACTCAACTCTAACATAATTACTCTGATATGGCTAGCTCTTTTTGGTATTTGAATATTTCCCAGTCGTTCTGGTCCATTTACGGTTATTGCTTCTGTAAACATCGTAGCTAAATAATCCCAACGTGTTACATAGGGCAGATATTGTATAATTGTTCGGTTTTCCGCAATTTTTTCCATCCCTCTGTGTAAATAACCTAATATTGGTTCACAGTCAATAACATCTTCACCATCTAGAGTAACAATGAGTCGAAGAACACCATGCATTGATGGATGGTGCGGACCCATATTGACTATCATGAGGTCTTGTCTTGGAGATGATACATTCATAGGTTTTTCCTCGATTAATTCTTCCATACCTTACTGAAAACGAAAAGAAAAGAAGCTCATCAAAATGCCGATCTAATAATAAAAAAAAAATTCAAAAATGATTTTTCAAATTAACGCGTTTTTGGTTCCCGAATATCCAACTGCCTAATTAATTGTTTATAATGCACTTCATTTTTCTTTGACAAATAAGCCAGCAGTCGTTGGCGTTTTCCTATAATTTTCCAGAGGCCTCTCTGAGATAAATAGTCTTTTCTATGAAATTCCAAATGTGAAGTAATTCTTCGGATCTTATTAGTAAAACTGAATACTTGAAATTCAACGGATCCCTTGTTTTTGTTTTTTTCGTCTTGTGAAATAAATGAGATGAATGCATTTTTGGCCATAAAATGAAATCCTCTCCCCTACTTAAATTTAAATTCAATATTTAAATATTTATATATATATATAAATATAATCTATATTTTTTATTCTAATTCTATATATATATATATTTTTATATTAATCAGTAAGAATAATGCTGATTCTTTTTTCATTTTGTATACTCGACAATCTTCATTTCCGTATGAATTTATAATTTTATCCAATTGTTTTTATGGGCATAGGGATCCAAACAGATAATCTATTTCTACACTTAGAACAAAAAAAAACAAAAGCAAAACTTATACCTAAGATTCGAATCATAAGATTCCGTTGATTCCTTTTTAGATCTAATTGATATGTCATTAAATTAATAAATTAATGATATGAATAAAATGAAAAACAATACATGTGTGTATCTTTTTGTTTTCATGTATCAACTAAAATATGTTATGAAATATATGAAAAACGTATTGTTAAAAGTTTTTTAATCGTGGATACATATGTATTCTTACCATATTTAAACGACTTCCATTATTGATATCAAACCAATAGCGATTCATACAAGCTAAATCTTCTAATCGATAATTGGGCCAAAAAACGAGTTTGAATTTAATTAGTTTCTTTTTTTTTTTTTTATCTCTATAAAAATCTTTGTTTTTATTTGAAACGTTACCACAGGTTTTAATGTTATTTTCATTGCAAAATTCTGTATTTATCTGATGAATACCTTGACTATTCTTCGAATTAAAAGAAATTAGAATTCCGAATTCTCTACGACGTTGAGATAAAAAAGTATTTTCAGGAACAAAGAAATCATCAAGATTTTTGTTTTTGTTTCCAGTGTTCCTTTTCTGTTTTGCAATGGACTCATCAAAATTCGTCTTATCAACACAGCCCTTTTCTTGATGTCTTGGATTCATTTTGTGCTTACTCTTATGACCCAATGAAATATTTATGGTTTGGTACATAAGAAACTGTCCGACATTTTTTACAGCCAGACGACCTGGTTCGATAATTAATATTCCTTTTTTCAGAAATTCTGTAAGGCTCAAATTGTTCTGAATCAGTAGAATATCGAGACTCATTTCTTTCCTTTGAATAGAGGATATAGCAATCTCGTTTGGATTTATCAGTCTAAGAAGGAAACAAAATACTTTGATATTATGGAGTACTCTTTGATTTACAGAAGCATTCCATCGTAATTGAAAACAGAAATACCTTTTTAGTAGGAAATCAAGCTCCGCTTCCGTAGAACTTTTGTATTTTTTTTTTTTTTTCGTGTCTGATCCCTCAACCTCAAAATATTCTTCAAGACTTTTTTCTTGATTTAAGTGAATTGATCCAAGATCCACTTGTCTCTCAGATTCTTTTTCTGTTTCATTTTTATTCTTGACTTCAATAGTTTTTTTTTCATTCGAGAATGATAATATAAAAGTATTTCTTTTTTTCTTTTTATTTACCTTCTTTTTTTCAAAAACATTTTTATTTTCATTCAAATCAAAAAGAAATAATTTGATTGGTATGGTTCCGTGGGTTTTCTTATATGCATTGTAAAGTATCAAAATTTGTGGGAAGAACCAAAGTTCCAAATTCAATATAGAATGACTTAATATTCTTTCATTCATTTCCATCCAATCAAAAAGGTTTTTGGGGGGATATGGGTTGATTTCTTCATCTTGATGAAGCATGAGATAAAAAAGACTTTTCTTATCAATTTTATTAATTATTTGAGAATTATTAGACACAGTCTTCGTCCTTCTATTCCTTTTGGTTACGGTATCAATCCAAAATTCAATATCCATCTTGTTTCTAAGACAAAAACAGAGAATTCTCCAATCAAAATATCTTCTAGTCGGGTTTTTCTCTATATCCACAATCTCATCTTCTCCCAGATAGTTATTCATAGGAATATTTCCTGGCAGATAAATAGATTTGCGTTTATATGTCTTGTAATTATACAAAAAAAAAATCCCTTGGTTATTTTTTTCCTTTAATAAGAATCTAAAAATATATGAGTCCTTCGGATCTTCATAATTAATAGATTTATATGCTAAAAGATCATATCTATAGTGTTTTTTAAAATTATTTTTTTTTTTGTACTGAATTAATCGGTCTTTTTCATATAAATCGCTTTTTTTAAAATCCTTATTTTCAGGTATACATCCTTGATTAACAATATTTCGCCATTTTTGTGGTCCTAATCTAGACCATTTTATCTCAGATAAATCGTGTTGATAATGACCAGCTTTTAACCAGTTTTTCCATTGATTCATGGTGGAAGTAATGGGCTTTTTATGTATTAATTGAGAATTAAATATTCCTTGTATTTCAAAATAATTCTTTATTTTATTTTTTATTTTATTTTTAAGAAAAATAGTTGTTTCATGATCATAATATTGAAGAGCGGATCTTAACTTATCTAAGTTAAGAAATTGGTTTTGTGATAATTTGTAAAATACATATGCTTGTGACAAAGAAGATAAGGCACGAAAAACCCTTGTTTTCTTATTCCTAATGTTAGGAAGTGACTTTTTTATATTCGAAATAAAGTGAATTGTATTTTGATTTACTTTCTCAATATCCTCAATATCAGCTTTTTCTTGATTTTCGTCATTATTATAGATGTATTTGTCAATAAGGTTTCTAACTAATTCAAAAAAAAGTTCTGCATTGATTCTGGGAATTTGAATGATAGATACAAAGATATCTATGTATATTTTCTCAATAAAAATTTTTCTAAAATAATGGAATTTACGGATTACTCGAACATTTCTTCTTTTTAGTATCTTTTTTAATGATCCGAATCGTTTCGTACCATAAGTTATTTTGTTAAGACTCTTTCTTTTCTTTGAGATCACTTTCTTTTCTTTTTTTTTTTTTATTTGATTTATGATTGTCCTTTTTTTATTAAAAAAATCTTGCATTGTTGCTTCGGTCAGTGAAGAATTTGTCCAACTCATAGGTATAATTTGAATCGCGGATTCATGAATCGTTCTTTTATTGGTTAAAAAATATTTTTTAGTTTCATTTAATTTATCTAATCCGCGAAATACTAATAGAATAGTGATTAGTTCTTTTATTTGTTCTTTTAAAAATAAAAAGAAAAATGGACTTTTTTTTTTGATAACTCTTTTTTTCCTTTCTTTTGATTTTGTGAAATTTAGAGAAAACTGTGTTCTTTTTTTTAAAATACTTCTAACTAGAAAATACTTTTTTGTAAACTTTCTAACCTTTTGTTCGAGTTTTTTCCAAATGGGTTTAAAATCAAAAAGAGAAGTTCTTTTTTTGGTAGAACCAAAAAGAAATTCAGTTTCCATCCCAAAAACTGTTAAAAAGCAAAAATTCTTTTTTTTCCCTTTCTTCTCGTTCATTGGATCCTTTTGAGGGCATTGTAGCTTAGGTCTATGCCAAGGTTTCAGGCGAAAAGGGAATAGGATTTTTATCTGAATACCCTCTGTTAACCAGTTTTTCGGAAATTCTTTTTCGGATAATTGAACTCCATTATAGGTGCATTTAACGTGCATTTCCTTATTCCAATCTTTTAAATCCTCATACCATTCTGGAAATTGAAATAATAGTGTACGAATAGTATTTTTAGCTATTATCAATAAAGGTAAGATAATATATTTTCTAAGAATGGATTGGATTACTAGCAAAGAGCCTCTTATTACGTGAGCAAATAGAATGCTATCCCAGGTTTCTGCTATTTCTATCCGTGCTTTTTCCTCCCTTTTGTCCGTCTCTTTTTTCTTACTTTCTTGTGTCCTTTCTTCAGTATAATCTGAAATCACAAATTCTCTGTTTTTACATATCAAATTGATAAATATTATTTTTATCATCTGCGAGATATCAAAAGAAAATAAAAGGGGTTTGTCTAGTCGGTCCAAAAAAAGAGGGGAATGTATATTTGGTTGAACGATTTCACAAGTAATTGTTTTACGTCTTTGAGGTCGCATGAAGCCCTTTATTATGTCACGACGAAAGTCTGGTTGTTGTGAATAACGTATTAAAGCTATTTCTCTTTCTACTGGCTTAGCATTAGGATTAATAGTATCTTTCGTAGTATTGTATGTATCCCTATTCTCTGTAAAAATTATTACACGTTTGTATTTTCTTGAACGAATTTCATAATCCTTTAACGCAATTTCTTCATGTTCTCTTTCTTGTAGTTCCAACTCGTTAATTAATTTGTATGACCATCGAGGAACTTTTTTACTTATTTCATTTATTCCAATTTTTTTTTTTATTATATCTTTATCTTTTGGATCAGATAAAACTGCCTCGAAGAAAATTTTTAAAATTCTTCTTCGATACTCTCCTCTTTGTTTTTGTTCGGGGTTTGAAAGTTCTTTCAAATTTAAACTTAATACTGTTTGTGTTTTTTCAGTAAATTTACTCATTAAATCCAATAAATATTTAATTTCGATTGAAAATGCTTTTCTATCTATTCTTTTTTGGGGAGAAAATTCTCGATAATTGGTAGTAAAAAGGAGACCGTGAATTCTATTTATCCTTATCCAGGGTAGATCTATATATTTCTTTCTGGAAGTTTCATTTTTGAGTGGGAATAAAATAAAATTTTTGATCCTTCCGCGCGAGGGACCATTCAATAAAGGATCAAAAATTTTAGGTAAGTATTCTTTTGTATTTTTACACAATCTAGTTCTTTTTTCAAGTAAAGTAAAAGCTAAAAAATGGAAATCTAGAGTTTCTACTCTATTTAGAAATTCATTATTTAGTTTGTTCTTTTTTTGTTCATTCATATAATCCCAATGATTATATAGTTCTGTAGAGGTCATTTTTTTTGTTGTGAATATAGGCATCTTTCTTTCTATCAGGTCGAAAAAAATGGACAAACTCGGCAGGTATGTAAAAGGAATTTTTTCTTTTCCATCACTTAGGCATGTATAAAAAAAAAATTGTGACATTTCATTTCTTACAGCTCTTTCTCTTCCGTTGTTTTTTATATATCGAAGTGGGCGATTCCCTTGTTTATAGTCAAAAAGTATAGTTACAAGAGGTTTTTCAAACCAAAAGATTTTTTTATCTTGAACTATTTCGAACGTTGGGTTTTCTTGATTCTGATCTAGATAAAAAATATCATAAACTTTTTTATTGTTAGAACATGTCTCGTTCAATTGTTTCAATTTCAATATAAATTCATTCACTTTTTTCTCTTTCGTTTCATCGATTTTGATTTTGTCCTTTTCTTCCGACAAAAGGTAAGAAGAAGGATCTTCTTCGGTGGATTCCTCTTGTTCCTGTTTAGTCCCTTTGGTTTCAGAAGTTTTTTCTATTTCTACATCTGTTTCTTCCTCACTTTCCCCCCTTTCTTCCCTTTCTGAGGTTTCTTTCAGTTTCTTAGTAAAAAGGGGGGACGGTATTCTGCCTAAATAGTAGACACAGGTAATAAATAAGAGAATACTCAAGATTCGGGCCAT